AGTTTCTATAGATCAATCTACAATATTCTCTTCATATATGTCTATATTAATTCGATATATTGTATGGAATTGACATACGACCCGATTTGCTACATCTATTTGTTCCGATCAATCTGAAATAATTCTTATCTTAAGATTCTAATCCCTTTCCTTTTACTACTAAGGAAAAGTAAACCTCACCTATTTTTAACGCCCATGATAAGTCGATAAAGCCTAAATCGCCTTTCTTAAATTCGAAACCAAGCTGTAAATGCCCAATATGTGACTCGGCCCAGCCAAAATCTTATTATTCCATAGTCTCTCGTTAGACAACCATGATCTCTATATCATTTCTCATAGAAAGTACGTATACACTTAACAAAACGACTTCCTCTTTGAACAGTAAAGAGGGAACGAAATAAAAAAAAGTCCGGTTTTCCTCAGTATCCATCTATAAAGATGGTAAGAACTCATTCCATTGATTGAAATGGAAAATTTCGGAAGAATTTTTGGTTGGAATAAATTTCCAATTCTCTGAATCCTTTTCTTTTCGAAATACAACCACGGGAATCGCTGAAATATCTCTTTGAGAGAAAGAGTATGATTCATATCATAAATTACTCCATTGGAGTCCAATGGGATTGGAAATTCATAGATATTTATTTTAAATAGTTCAAAACGCGTTGCAGAACAATCTATAAAACAATTGATACGGTTTGATTCCTCAACTCAATTAGTAGTACTTCTAGAGCCCACTTCTTCCCCACACTACGAGTGAAAGGGAAAATGTAAAGACTACCATTAAAGCAGCCCAAGCGAGACTTACTATATCCATGTGAATTATGTCCCCTATCTCTATAAATACGAAGGAATTATTCCATTATTCCTCACTAATAATATATTCCTCACTAATAATAGTGGAATCAATGGCGCAGAGTCAAAACGGGATTCTGACCGAACACTATTGAGAAACCAATCCAATAAATCGATTATGATTTCGAATTGGGAAAGATTAAACACAAGCAAAATACGTAGTAACATCCAAAGGGAATGGGAATATTAGGAAGAATAAGGCCCATTTTTTTTGTTTTGTTGACCTTCGTAAGTAAAAACAGAAAGGGAGAAATCTCTAAAAAAGAGAAATCACTATCTATTACAGACCTCTATTTCTCCATTTGATCGAATCCGGTACCCCCTTGATTATCGCTGTGAAACAGGGGGCTTTGACTAGGGGTTACCAAAAATAAATTCTTTCTTTTTGCCCCTTTTTCTATAAAAGGAAATTATCTATCCAATCGAATATTGATTGGATACCCGAGCACTCAGAGATTCGCGCGAGTTCGTCCTATATAAAGCAACTTCCACCCCTTTCCAAAACTTTTAATTGAATCTTATTTCATATCAGGCTCTACAATCTGATTCAAGATCCAGCCATTAGACACTCCCTTAGTAATAGAAGGGAATCGTGAAGTCTTGAGAGCCCCTGTACCAGTAGATTTTACTATTTCCTTGAATCCTAGATGCGAACGAGGATTCACAATCTTTTTGTTTAGAAAAGCTTCAGACCACATGCAAACAAAAAGTCTTAACAGTCTGTTTCCTCTGCTTCTACCGGGGAAGAATTCTGCGAGTTATATCAGCAGAACCGAAGAGAAGAAGAGATTTCGAGTTTTTTGTTGATCAGGCGACACCCGGATTTGAACTGGGGAAAAAGGATTTGCAGTCCCCCGCCTTACCACTCGGCCATGCCGCCAAACTGAGACAAAATAGATGAAAATTTTCCCGGATTATTGAAACTTGTCCTTTGACTCCTGTTTTCCTTAATCCTTTTCCTAAAAGAAAGACCCCTTTTGGATTTGATCCATCCCTTCGATTGATTGTATAGGGTCTGAAACGCCACAATGCTAAAAACATTCTCGGGATTTTCATCCGACAAACTTGAACCGTTAACTATTGACTGCTTAGTTCGAATTCATGAACGATTCTGGGAGTTGAATCTCAAATTGTGTTTTCCTAATGACATAAGAAAATACAAATTGAGACAGAACTAATCAGTATTGATTTTTTCAATCAAAAAATCCTTCTCAATTTCAATTATAACAAAACATATAAGTATATGTAAACCCCAGAACCTAAATTATTACACCGACATCTATTATTTACATATGTTCTCGATAGGGAATTATCATAAAATTATCCTACTTCCATTTTGCATTAAATAGAAATTCTATTTTGATAGAGCACGGCGCGGGCTGTCCCGAATAGAACCGGCAATAAAAGAGAAGTCGGATATTATAGCTATCGGCATATGTGTTTAATAAATGCAATCCTTCTTATACACTTCAAATCATATTGTACTCAAAAATAAGTTAAGTAAAGTACAAAAATCTCTCTTCTCTGCGAATCGTTTTTTTTGAACAACGAAATCCCTAACGGTTACGTGCTAAAAAAATGGATTCTATATTATTTCTGATTTTTCTGTTTTTGTCTCCCAAATACCGAATCCTTTTATTTTTTTTTT